CAATATCTTAATTGAATTGTATGTAATGATCAATAAATTAAGTTGAATCCTATATCTACACATACCAAAAACATCGCAAAATCCTAGTACTAATCTAATCTATTCTATAGATATTTGGACTAGAGTTGACAAACAAACAAAACAAGCAATATACTTTCTTAGTATCGAATAGAAATCTAAATGGGGCGTGGCCAAGTGGTAAGGCAACGGGTTTTGGTCCCGCTATTCGGAGGTTCGAATCCTTCCGTCCCAGAACATATATATATTCTATGAGAATATAGATTGCTTTTTTAACAATGTTCTGTTTAAAATCGAAATGTTAGCTGGAATGTGATTGTTGTTTCTGATTTTTTTCTTCGATGAATCATTTTTTTTTTTTCAAAAACTGAATCGAGATGCGAAAGAATCTATATTCCCTATCTCGTATTCTCTATCCCCTAAATTAGCCTAATTAGATTCAATTTTCTTTTTTGTGGATTTCTTGACTTTTCGCCAAGAGGGGGTTTTTGGTACTAATTAAATTCACTAAGTCTCTTAATTCTTAATCAATGAGTTAGGCTAAAATATCAAAAAATAGGAGCAAAAACTTGACTTAATCTGGACTTGTTTGGCTTTGTGCCTAGACAGCTCGCATTTCGTAAAAATCAAAAAGACTAGGACACCCTTTTGATTTATGCTGCATCAGTCCCATAGAATGGGGTAGATAGGAGTTAATCAGTAATGGGAAGGCATTCATTTCAATATCTATAAACGGTGACAATTGCTCAGTCTATTTGATCGAATTGATAGATACGAAACCCTCCCCATTCTTTGGATTTTATCAATCAGATGAAAAAAAAAAAAAAAGAATAAGAATTTTAATCTTACCTTATATTAATTTTTTTTTATCCATCTCATAAAAAAAAATTGGATTTGTTGTTTGGTGTATTTATCTATTTTAGATCATTGAAATCGTTGATGATTCAATTAAAAAAGAAAGACTTATCTTTTTTCCTAAGATGATCAAAAGTGATCTTTAACTATCAAATTTTCTTCAAATAATGATGTCGAAAGGGGAACTTTCTCAATTTAGTAAATTTAGAAATATAAATAGTTTTAATCATTCCTTATAAGCTGAATCTTTGCTATTTGAAGAAGTATGAAATAGGTCAATCTCTCCTATTGAGTCACGTGAAGATGCAGAATCAAAAAGAACTCATTTATTCGTCTTATTTATTATTATTTATATATTAAATATTAATTAATATGTTAGATAAATTAATATTAGCGATGGGGTCTTACTAAAGAAAAATATTTATCCACCTATATCTATAGTATATAGATATAGAACAAAGTATAGATTATGGTGTTTATGCATCAGCCCAACCAATGACTATTCATGATTCCATAATTGAATCAATTCCATACCGGTTCTTAGAGGAATGTTATGGTAAAACTTCGTTTGAAACGATGTGGTAGAAAGCAACGTGCGACTTGAAGGACAGGATCCGTTGTGGATTTGTACATCCACCATTTTATGTAGGAATGAAGGTGCTCTTGGCTCGACATCATTGGTTCTGTTTCATTAGAACCCCTCTTTTTTGTTGTCTTGGAATGTAAATAGTCCATGATGGAGCTCGAGTAGAAAGTATTAATTTATTTCTCGGGGCAAGAGTCTAGGGTTAATGCCAATCAATAAAAAAATTGGAACAACTTCGTAAATATATTTTCGGTATGGAAATCGAAAGAATCCAATTCGAGCAAGTTTCCAATTCCAAAATTTCTTGGAATTGATCAAACTTTTTCGATCCAAAGTGTTTCACGCGGGAATCCATCGTCTGTAGGATTCTTTCATAGAAATCGCAAAAGGGGTATGTTGCTGCCATTTTGAAAGGATTAAAAAGCACCGAAGTAATGTCTAAACCCAATGATTTAAAATAAAACAAAGATAAAGGATCCCAGAACAAGGAAACACCTTTTTGATTGTCTTAATAACTGGATCGAACTGAAGAATCCAAATCCATTTTAAACGAGACAAATAGAAAAGGAGGAAAGACCGCTCAATAAATGAAATTGCCGAAAGATTTTCCTTTGAACTGTTTGAAAGTTATCCAACTTGAGTTATGAGAGTACGAATGGTTTCTTTTTCATTTTCAGGAAGAAAGAAAAAAAAAAAGACTTACATCTTTAATTGATTTGATCATTTTATGGACCCAGTTGTCATTTCTTAGATAGAATTCCATACAGAGACAAAACCTCGAATCAATCATTTTTCTCGAGCCGTACGAGGAGAAAGCTTCCTATACGTTTCTAGGGGGGGTGTTTTTCATCTACATCTATCCCAATGAGCCGTCTATCGAATCGTTGCAATTGATGTTCGATCCCGAAGAGAAGGAAAAGATCTTCGGAAAGTGGGTTTTTATGATCCGATAAAGAATCAAACTTATTTAAATGTTCCTGCTATTTTATATTTCCTTGAAAAAGGGGCTCAACCTACAGGAACTGTTCAGGATATTTTAAA